TAAGAATTGGATTCTTTTTACGAGCGGAATTTCTTGTTGACAAATCTGCGAATCTAGAAATTCATTTCGGATAATTGAACTTTCTCAAACTGTTTCTTTTTAAGAACCAAAAAGATTTGTGCCAAAAGAACAGATGTCAAGAAGAACAAAAGGCCTTGGACACGTAATGGATCTTGAAGTACTATTTCTGCATCCCCCTGACCAAATCCACCCACATTAGGATTACTTGTTAATGGTTGATCCACTTTGATAGACTCGCCCTCCGAAACAAGAAGTTCCGGTCCTGGAGGGATAATATCAACCACTTGACGTCCGTTCGATGCATCCGCTATGGTTATTTCGTAGCCCCCCCTCTCTTTTCGTATGATTTTGCTTACTATACCCGCTGCTGTAGCATTAGAAACTGTATTGTTACTCTTGCTCCCGTCAGGATAAATCTGACCCCTTCCCCTGTTCCCGCCTACATATATGGGATATTTTAAGAAATGAACATCCTTATTAGTATCGGGGTTCGGGGAAAGAATAGGAAAGGCGATTTCACTATATTTTTGACCAGGAACAGGACCTATCACAATAATATTTTTTTGAGTGGGGCGATAGCTCTGAAAAGGAAGATTGCCTATCTTTTCTTTCATCTCGGGCGAAATACGATCAGGAGGGGCTAATTCAAACCCCTCGGGTAAAATAAGAACAGCTCCTACATTTAAAGCCCCTTTTTTACCATTAGCAAGAACTTGTTTCATTTGCATATCATAAGGAATTCGAACAACTGCTTCAAATACAGTATCAGGAAGTACCGTTTGTGGAACCTCAATATCCACAGGCTTATTGGCTAAATGGCAATTCGCACATACAATACGCCCAGTCGCTTCTCGCGGATTTTCATAACCTTGCTGCGCAAAAATGGGATATGCATTTGAAACGGATGCATGAGTTATTATAGATAGCATTAGCGATAGGGAAATGGATCGAGTAATCTCTTCCTTTATCCAAGAGAGGGTCTTTCTAGTTTGCATGGTCCTGGTCCAATCATTGATCTCAAAATTTCTACAATAAAAAGAGGTGGGTTACTAGTATAGTTTCCTACCTACGATTCTGCTATTTACCAAAGTAGTTTACTGGAATATAGGACCTCCAGAGGGGTAGAAGGGGTAAATACGGCTTTGTGTACAAAGCAATCAAGATGGGAATTCTATCGTCGGATCAGATCTTTTTTCAGTCGAGGTCAACTAGTGATTCATAAAGCACTACAAGTGACGGGGATACACAGTTTAAATAATTGAAGGTCCAAACGTAATAAATGGTATGTAAAACGGATGGGACAAGGCAAATAAGAAGAGATCTCATTGGATCGTTATGAACAACGGAGCCAATTAGTAATTCCCAAGCACTGATCGTATGGAATCCGAACAAAAAATCAGTTAATGCAAGAAGACAAAAGGCTTTCGTTGTGTCGCTTAAATTATATAAGAATTCTTTAATCCAAGAGTTCAGAATAACAAGTTCTTCATTACCCAGAATAGAACAAACACTTAGAATAACGAAAGAGATGATATTTGTCGAGAAGTGCAAAATCGTATGGATACGATCATCATTGTACATATTCATCAATTGGATCGTTTCTTTGTGGATTCCTATACGAAACTTTTGTAGATCTAGTTTCGGGCATTCCTTTATCATTTCGTCCAAGAGAAGGAGTTCCTCTAATTCTATGAATTTTTCTATAAGACTTTTTTCTTGAATATCATTCAAAAAAGGTTCGGATTGACTGATATTCAACCAATTAGTAACCCAAGATTCTAGACTTTTCTTAAATAAGAGAGAGATCCACCAGGGTAAAAAGACTATAGATGCAAGATATAGAAAGGGAGTGGTTCTTTTTTTTTTCATTTTTGCATCTGTAAGTGGTTCTTTTTTTTTTTTCTTTTTTGCATCTGTAATTTGTTAATGAATGCTTATTTTGAAGAAACTTCAATTAGGTTTTGCTCTAGAAAAAAGATTTCTAAAGAGCATCCATACCTTTCTTCCCTGCTGCCGAAAGCATTTCTTCTATTTCTTCGGTTCATTTATTTCAAAATACTTCCATCGGGACACGCAAGAAATAGGCTAATTCAGCAGCCTTTTGCTCAATTTCGCGTGGAGTCCAATTCTCGGCAGTACGGGTTAAGGGAATGGCCCCCTGACCTCTGATTTCCATATAAAGGATACGACGAGCATAAAAACCCTCTCTAGCTTCTATTCTGATGGACTGAATATCTTTCATAAGGAATCGTAGGAAGATACGACGATTTCTTCCGGGGAATCCCCAACGAAAGATACACACTATTCCTTCTTTTCTATCGAATCGATCATAACCACTACCTACATTCCATGAAATTGTGCACCACAAATAAGAGCTTATAAAGAGACCCGCGATTCCATAGAAAGACATCACAACCCCTTGGGGGAAAAAAAGAATTTGCTGAGACGGAAATAAAGATATCCAATTTCTGCCAAGATAACTGGAAGTTCCAACCAATAAGAATGCGAATGAACCTAAAAAAAGGATAAGAGCCCAGAGAAAATTACTTGTTTTTCGAGACCCCGCTATAAGTTCTAGCCATAGATTTTCAGATCGACAACTCATACTAGACCCGGTTTCACTTTTTTCTTGGAAGAATAACCTAAATCAATTTCATTTGACTTGTGACTTTGTCAATTCAAAAAAACTAGAATTCATTTCACGATATAGCATCTTTGCACATGCACAAGACTTCTGCCATTTCTCTTCGAGGAAAGCTACATGTTATATCATATTCTACTAAATCGAATATCTATGTTATCTAAGTCTTGAATTGAAAAAAAAAAGAGAAAAGATTTTGCTCCATCGGATCTACAAAATCTTGTTTTTTTGAACATGAAGAAATAAAGAAGCCATTGCAAATGCCGGAAATACTAGGCCTACTAAAGGCACTAAAATGGAGGGTAAGTTATTGAGAGTTGTCATAGAATGGGCTGACTCGATTTCCTATTTTGACCTATTTGACCTAATCTTTGTCCCTGTTATTGTTATATTGTTATGTTAGAAAGGTATCTTAATCTTATAAGAATTTTAATGCGTATTTCATATAGAATTAGACTAAGGATAATGAAGTGGGTATGTATAATAAGTGCAAGGAATGTAGAACTAAATAAAAGGACTTATTCATATTTCTACATGAGATATATGTATACTAATCTACTTTCATTTTGATTCTCATTATTATTCTTTTTCTTTTATTATATTATTCTTCTCTTGTCTTGTTCTTGTCTTCTCATTTTCATTTAAGAAATTCATTTCATATTAATAAAGAAAGAGTTTCTTTCAAATTCCCGAGAAATCTTCTAGAATCCAATTCAACAACAAAGATTCTTAATAAAAAGAATGAGGATTTTCACTACTCGAAAGATATGGAGGACGTTTGAATTAGAAATTATATATGGATCATTCTATCCAGATACGCAAGACAAAGAGCATGAAATTCTCTTTGCCTTGCTTAATTTCTCCGAAGGTCGCTTTCTCTTGTTAATAGATGTTAAAGGCTCTAACTTACTCGATTTTTTATTGGATCGCGTACCTTGAACAATCAAGTAAAGACTTGCCAATCCAATTCTTTGAAATTGAAATTCACAAGACTGTCCGTTTCAAAAACAGGGTGGATTGGTTGGCCTTGATTATTAGAATAATCAGAAAGATCGGTATATATTTCAACACAAAGTGCTTGCGTTTGATATATCCCATCTTCCAGTCTTCTGCCATTATACCCAGGATATAGTTTAAAACTACTATTTCCGGTAGTCGCAATCCCAAGGTTGTAAGTTGAATGCGAAAGGCTCGCATTACTAGGGCAATCCCCCCTTGTGGTAAGGGTATTGAGGCTAAAGAGAGCCCTCCATTGAAAAAGTAAGCTAAGTCGCTCACTAAGTTATATAGAAAGATCTCTATTGCCCCTATCGTGAAAATGGGCACCTCTTGAGTTCCTCCTCGACAAAAGAGGAAAACCCACCAACCTAGCTTTTTGTTTAAAAAAGCTATCAAAGGACGGGTTTTCTTCAAATCCAACTTCCGTTGCTGTATGACAGCGAGGACCAGGGGCTTGACTCCCGACCAGTGAAAGTAAAGAAAGAGAATGTACCCCGACTTTAGCATTCCCACGAATATGTCCAGTAGCTCCATTAAGGAGCTTACCAGGAAGAAAAAAAGACATGTCCCAGCACTTGAGTATACAATGACGGCTAATACATGGTATGTCTTGCGCAACCCTTTCTTCAGGCAAATGCGCATTTTTTTCTTCAGAATTTCCAACCACAGTTCCAACCAAATGTTGGGTAAAGGGAAATTCCTCCTAGGTAGACTAGGTAGATTTTTATTATGAACACGATTTGGAACACAGCCGGTACATTCCAAAGTAACCTTTCCTCTCTTATCTTTACCCTTAGCCATAAACCTCCTTGTTTGTGGTTGAAAGATTTCGTTGCAATCAAGATAAGAATCTTATAGATTACATATTACAAAGTACATTTTCGCTTTCACTCTATTATAAAGAAAAGGGTAACCTGAAGACAAGTTCTCTGCAGTCGAGCTCCTTTCTTTTCTTTATTCTTTTCTTTATTCTTTTCTTTCTCTTATTCTTACCACAGAGCCTCCATCCCTTAACTCCCAAAGAAAAGAACAAGGAAAACAAATACGGTTACCAGTCAAACAGGTTCGGGCTCCCTCTTAAGTTAAGTCTAACTTATAGAGAGAGCTATTGTCAAGCCCAAGCACCCCAGAAAAGGGAAAAAACCAGTTTCCCACTATCCGCCCAATCCAATTCTGTGAAACGGAAATTCACAAGACTGTCCGTTTCAAAAACAGGGTCGATTGGTTGGCCTTGATTATTAGAATAATAAGAAAGATCGGTATATATTTCAACACAAAGTGCTTGCGTTTGATATATCCCATCTTCCAGTCTTCTGCCATTATACCCAGGATATAGTTTAAAACTACTATTTCCGGTAGTCGCAATCCCAAGGTTGTAAGTTGAATGCGAAAGGCTCGCAAGACTGGGGCAACCCCCCCTTGTGGTAAGGGTATTGAGGCTAAATAGAGCCCTCCATTGAAAAAGTAAGCTAAGTCGCTCACTAAGTTATATAGAAAGATCTCTATTGCCCCTATCGTGAAAATGGGCACCTCTTGAGTTCCTCCTCGACAAAAGAGGAAAACCCACCAACCTAGCTTTTTGTTTAAAAAAGCTATCAAAGGACGGGTTTTCTTCAAATCCAACTTCCGTTGCTGTATGACAGCGAGGACCAGGGGCTTGACTCCCGACCAGTGAAAGTAAAGAAAGAGAATGTACCCCGACTTTAGCATTCCCACGAATATGTCCAGTAGCTCCATTAAGGAGCTTACCAGGAAGAAAAAAAGACATGTCCCAGCACTTGAGTATACAATGACTGCTAATACATGGTATGTCTTGCGCAACCCTTTCTTCAGGCAAATGCGCATTTTTTTCTTCAGAATCATCCACCAAATAAACAACCAAATGTTGCCTAAAGGCACGTTGTTCAGTACCAGTACCATGTTTTGGTTCCTCCTTTTCGGTAAAAAAAATGATAGCTTCCCTGCTTTGGTTATAAGGAGATTTCTTGGGTTTCTAGAGCTCTTCAGTTTCCTGTGTAGCCATTCCGCAAGAGATTCCTATGTTTCCGGAGGTGTATTTGTTTCCTCCGGTTTATTGGTTTCCGTCAGTTTCTTTTGTTCCAAAGAAAGTAGGGGTTGGCATCTGTGGCTTGGTTTTCCAGCGGCTTAGGTGCCTCGATTTTCGAACTGGGTAGCATAGGCGGTTTGGATTCCTTAAGGATTTCAATCCATTTTTTTTTGTTGCTTTGAAAGGTGAGACGGGATATTGGGTTCGATCTACTCCTTAATCTCCCCGTGAATAGTATGTTTGTTACAATAGGGACAGAATTTTCTCAATTCCAATGGACTAGGCGTATTTTTTGGATTCTTTTGAGTCAGATATCTGTAAATGCCTGCGGATTTCTTTTTTTTATTATTAACACGATTTTGAACACAGCCGGTACATTCCAAAGTAACCTTTCCTCTCTTATCTTTACCCTTAGCCATAAACAACCTTCCTTGTGGTTGAAAGATTTCGTTGCAATCAAGATAAGAATCTTATAGATTACATATTACAAAGTACATTTTCGCTTTCACTCTATTATAAAGAAAAGGGTAACCTGAAGACAAGTTCTCTGCAGTCGAGCTCCTTTCTTTTCTTTATTCTTTTCTTTCTCTTATTCTTACCACATAGCCTCCATCCCTTAACTCCCAAAGAAAAGAACAAGGAAAACCAAGATGGTTACCAGCCAAACAGGTTCGGGCTCCCTCTTAAGTTAAGTCTAACGAATAGAGAGCGCTTTTTTCAAGCCCAAGCACGCCAGAAAAGGGAAAAAACCAGTTTGCCACTATACCGCCCAATCCAATTCTTTGAAACAGAAATTGACTGTCCGAGGGTGGATTGGTTGGCCTTGACTTGATGATTATTATCAAAAGAAAGAGAGTGATCTATTTCAACGCAAAGTGCTTGCGTTTGCTATATCCCTTTTTCCAGTCTTCTGCCATTCTACCAAGTATATAGTGATAAACTACTATTTCCGGTAGTCGAAAGAACAACGTTGTAAGTTGAATTCGAAAGGCTATCATTACGGGGGCAATAACTTCGGGGGTGAAGGGTATGGAGGCTAGGACCAAGGGCTTGACTCGCCCCCAGTGGAAATAAAGAAATAGAATGTACCCAGAGTGAAGCATTCCAACTAACACTTCTAGGAGATCTATTAAGCAGGTCACACTGAAGAACAACAAGCATGTCCCGACAATTGAATATACAATTATTGCTAAGACATGGTATGTCTTTCTTAAGCCTTTCTTCATAAAAATCCGGACCTTTTTTACAAGAAGTTTCAGCAAAATTTGGTGAACGGATACGTGGAGTATTAGCATTGTGTATCTTTTTTAAGTTACAATAGGGTGCTTCTGTTTCTGTTTATTTCGAAGGAGGTTTCTTGGGTTTCAAACAAGAGCTCTTCAGTTTCCTGTGTAGCCATTCCGCAAGAGATTCCTATGTTTCCGGAGGTGTATTTGTTTCCTCCCAGTTTCCGAGGCCTGGATCCCTATTCAGTATAGCGAGGATCGCTTTTGTCAACCAAAAAAGAAAAGGGGAAACATAAAAGTTGAATGAATATCTGCTGCCGGATAACTATTAAGTATAGCGAATGTTGCTCCTTTGTGTCAACCAAAAAAGAAAAGGGGAAACATAAAAGTTGAATGAATATCTGCTGCCGCGTCACTGTTCAGTATAGTGAAGATTGATATTTTTGTCAACTTCCAAGCCCAAATCTTTGCTTTTCAAAATTTTCAATATCAAAATAAGTTGGCCCTACTATCCCTAACTAAAAGGATGTCATCAACGAAAAGAGGAAATTCCCCATGTTCCTGAC